TGAAATTGAGAATGAAAAAAAAAGGAAAATAAATATTTTTTTATTGAAAAGACGCAATACTGATTAGTTATCATTTGGATTTTCTTATGTCATTAGGGAAACATAATTTGAAATAAAAATCGAAGAATCGTTCATGAATTCGCAGTCAAGTCAATAGTTAATGGTTCCAATTTATCATGAATTTTTACTTTTGTGACTGAAAGTCTATATATTTGCAAAGGTATGGATCCAATCAAAATAAAAAGGAAACATTTTTTTAGTAGGAAGGGAATTAAGGAAAAGGTATTCAAAATGAAAGTACAATAAAAAAAAAAAAAAGAAGTTCAGTAATCCACCCCAAAGAGGTAATATTTTCATCTATTTTGTATCGTTTTGGCGGCATGGCCGAGTGGTAAGGCGGAGGACTGCAAATCCTTTTTCCCCAGTTCAAATCCGGGTGTCGCCTGATTTTTTTTTAATTAATAAAAGATTAGAAATCCCTTATTAACTGATATAATCTATAACTCATCGAATTGTTCCCCAGCCGAAGGAGAGAGCGGGGTCTCTTGATACGTACTTGATTCTAAGCATCTGGGGTTCTCAAATGAAAAGTGAAAGTTTTCCTAGGTCAAGGAAAGATTATAGTAAGTAGTGGAAGAGAATCAAGGGATCTTGATAGACCTTCCAATACTAGCGGGTTGGTTACTAACTGGACCTTGAATTCGATTGGATAACTGGCTTTTTTTATAGAATAGAAGAAGTTCAAAAAGAACTTCTTTTCCACCGTTCAAGAGTCGAATAGACTGTTAAAAATCGTATAGGAATTTGTTATATGTATGTGTCTCTATTGGATTGGTTCATTAAATTAATAGTCCGAAATAAAAATCCTTTTTTGACTCTGTACCACTGGTTTCACTATTATTAATGAACAATAATGGAATAATTCCTTCATATTGATAGAGATAGGGGACATAATTCACATGGATATTGTAAGTCTTGCTTGGGCTGCTTTAATGGTAGTCTTTTCATTTTCCCTTTCACTTGTAGTATGGGGAAGAAGTGGACTCTAGAAAGACTACTTAACTAATTGAGTTTTGAGTTGAGGAATCAAACTGTATCAAATTGTTTTGTAGATCGTTCCACAAAACAAAGTGTTTTTAAAGAAAAAAATGTCAATCAAAGAGGTATTTCAATAATTCCTATGTTTCCATTTTGAAAGGAGATAGAGATGATAGGAAATTTATTTCAAACTAATTTTTCCTAAATTCTCTATTTCGCCGAACAGACTCTTATCCAAGGACAATGAATGGGAAACAAGAGACCCCTTTTCTTTTGTTTTCCTCATCCAAGAGAAAGCCGTTCTGTTATTAATTTAATATAATTTAAGGATATACGTACTTTCTAGAGGAAAGAACATAGACATAGTAGTTGTTCAACAAGATATACACATAATAAGATCTTGACTTGGGCGAGTCGCATATCTGGCACTTATCACTTGTTTTATTATTTTCGAAAATCGACTCATTTCATATGACGATTTAAGTATTACAAATTAATGAGGTTTATTATTCGAAGAAATTTCCATACCATAGAACTCTTTGGATCATCTATCAACCAGTCAATCAATTCAATTACTTTATTTCTTGGAAATGATAAAAAAACATTACTAAGTTGGTTTTTTTTTAATAGAGGCCATACCCATATCATTTTTCTTTCTTTGATTCTTTCGGTGGATGCTGGGATTTCTATTTTAAATAATAGGAAATCTAGGAATTCAAACTGTAAAATTAAAATAAGAGTTGCCCTTCGATTATTTCGGATTGATCAGAATCAATACAAATCAATCAAATAGATGTAGCAGAAAAATAGAATTGGGATCACTATATACCTAACATATATGAAGATACATATTCTAGATTGATCTATATTAAATTAAGTCGGTATCTTTACTTTAATAGAATAATAGAATTAAATTATAGTACAACTTTCTACACTACAAAAAACAAAAAAAACACCAATCTAATAGATAGTATGGTAGAAAGAAATATATATTTCTTTCTACCATACTATAAAATTTCATCGAATACTGCTAATTCTAGCCTGCTCGTCTCATTTAAGAAATGAAATTGGACTTTCTATTTTTTTAATCAAAGAAGTCAAGTCTCATTCAAATTAATCATTTTGACTGACCGTTTTTACATAGATAATAAGTAAAAAAGCTGTAGGAACTAGAATGAAGAGTGCAGTAGCAATAAATGCGAGAATATTTACTTCCATAATATCATCGTTTTTTTTACTTCGCAATAACTCGGGATTTAATCCCATAGAGATGATAAGAATTTCGCCTGTAAATTCAATGGGATGAATTCCATCTTAATGATATTGAATTGGATTAATATCATGAATAACAATATCTGAGCTATCATATCAATTCGCCGTCGCGAATTGAATAGTATAACATAGGAAGATCTTTTATCCATACTGAATTCAAAAAAAAATAGAATTCCTGATCGAATCAAGAATTCCTTATTTATCATTCTATTTTTTTTTACATAGCCTACAGTCTTCCTTGTACAATCAATCATCTGATCACTTTTCCACTTCTATTCTATTGGTTACAAAACCCCAAAAACCAACTTTGATCTTTATTTTTTTAATATCCTTCCCTCTTTTCTTAGGTTAGTACTAGGGCACATATATTAAAAGTTCAATGTGCATTTTGAATGAGATAGAATGCTTCAAATTTAAATTAGTTAGTCTTAATGATTGAGATGGTGGAAAATCGGAGATAGAAGGAGAGATAGGATTAATCTGAAAAGTCTTTTGTCAGGATAACTATAATAAAAAGAAAAAAAGATTGTCTATTGTACAAGATGTACAAGAAACGAATTCTATATGTGTATGTACTCCCGAAAAGCATATGGGACTCTATTCCATTAGATAGACGCAAGAAATTGAAAAACCAGACCCAATCAATATGGTATCTCTTGGACTTGGAATTCTAAACTTGGAATCCTATTTAGGATCTTATCAATAAAAAATAGTAAATTATATATAATTTACTAGTACTAAGAGTCCACATATCTCTCCCAGTAATCAGTCCTGGCTAAAGTAATGAAAATTTGCAGGTTTTTTTTTGATGAAAAATAAAAATAAATGAAAAAGAAAAGAAAAAAGAATCATAAGAATATAAAAAAAAAATCCCTATTGAGAGTGAAATTTTATTGTCTTCCATCTCCCAGAAAGTGGAAAGTTGAATTGATATATTTTATTTATTGGTTATTGGATCCGTGTCGGGACTGACGGGGCTCGAACCCGCAGCTTCCGCCTTGACAGGGCGGTGCTCTGACCAATTGAACTACAATCCCCCGGAACTGAGGTATAGAGTATCCATTTTTTTTTATGATTTGATTCAAAACATTTCTAATTAAAATTTGCGTGTTGGAGCAGAAACGCAAGGACTATTTTGATATCCACATGAATATGCACTTTAGTGAAAACCACACGAATTACTAGTAATTTTTCCTTATTTAAAATTTTTAAATCGATTGAGAATCAATCTTTCAATAAAGAAAAGGAGTCTTCTTCCTTATTTTATTATTAAGTATAAATACTTTAATATTAAGTATTTATACTTAAAGATTAAGTTTAATAATAAGATTAAGGTCATGATATAAATCTAGATCATTATCATGATCCAAATTTCCCGTAAAAAAGAAATCGAGCAAACAAATAAAAAAAAGAAAGTATATAAGAAAAGAAAGTATATAAGAGAGTATATAGCAGAAAATTTTACTTGTTTATTCCGCGTATCAGCCATTTCTAGAGGACAAATATCTTCATCCCATAGCGGATGAGCGAATTATTGGGTCGAGCTGGATTTGAACCAGCGTAGACATATTGCCAACGAATTTACAGTCCGTCCCCATTAACCGCTCGGGCATCGACCCAGGAAGAATCCATTTTAGGCTTATTGATAATTCATGATCAACTTCCTTTTGTAGTACCCTACCCCCAGGGGAAGTCGAATCCCCGCTGCCTCCTTGAAAGAGAGATGTCCTGAACCACTAGACGATGGGGGCATACATGCCCAACTACCTATGTTCATAGTATGAACAGTTTTTTGAAATTGTCAATAGAATCTAAAAATTCTAATTAGAAATTAGATTCGAAAGGATCTTTCCGTCGTAATATATGTACATAGATACATTTTATATGTATATACATAGTGACTATGTCAAGAATTGACTAAAAGGGCCCTTTTAACTCAGTGGTAGAGTAACGCCATGGTAAGGCGTAAGTCATCGGTTCAAATCCGATAAGGGGCTTTTTTTTTAGTTTAGTTTTTTCATAAAGGGCCATCATATTTCTATTTGATGGGGAATAGAGATATTGTTTGTTGATATTTTTAAAGTCAAAAGTAAACAACTGTATAAGTATAATATAATAAGTTATACTATATTATAACTATAACTGTAGTTATAAAGTTGAACTTTTATTCATTATAATGAATAATTATAAGAATTATAAGATAAGTCGTCTCTCGAATCACCAAATATTCCTATTTTCTATTATTTGAATAAAATCCCGTTGGAATGGAAAGATTCGAAATTAACAAATGAAAAAGTAAGTGGACCTGACTTATTGAATCATGACTATATACGCTATTCTGATATTTAAATTTGATAGAAATTAAATTGGAATAGGAACAGTTGACTTTTTTTTCTTTAGACTCTGCGTAAATTTGTCGATATTTCCGATTAAATTTTTGTGTTACTAGCTATTCCATAGAATAGATAGGAATAAATTGACTATTCTCTTCGTTCATAGAGAGGGAAACTTTTATTCCAAATCACAAAGACATTTTCAATATTTTTCTTTGATTCCAAAACGGAATTAAATTCGATCTTACCTATCGAATAAGATTTAGCTATATTCATCGAATCGTGGCTTCATGTATCAACTATTTCTATATCCATGCATCCCATATTTTTGTTCCGACAATGGGATAGAGAATGTAT